TTTCGTCTATAATCGATTTCCCATGTGAAATACTAATCGATAGGGCCTCATTGGTAAGTGCTATAAGATCTTGTGCATTGGAACCCATGGTTATGGCCGCGAATCCATTAGCCTGGAACGCTTTTTTTTCCAAGCGAAATCCCCTAGTATATGAAAGAGTGAAAAAGTGCTTTCGTTGTTGTGGAATAAGAGGCCTTCGTACCTTAATGCACGTATCTAATCTATGCGGAGCTATTAGAGAGGGATCCACGAATTGGGGAAAATGGGTCGAAGCAATAACAAGACTATTTCCAGTGGAAGATCTTTCACAATCCCAGGAGAGAAGGTTCACTAATAGCTCGAGGGAGAAGGAACCCGAATCCCTAAAATGCAGCTCATGAATGTTTGGAATCCATATTATGCAAGGAGAGATTGCTTTTGTTAATTCGATTTGAAGGCTGATATAAAATTGGGCTACGCGCCACACCGTGTCCATCTCCTCAGTTAGCGCATCCATCCTAGTTAGCTGTTCCAGCTCCATATTAATCTTATCGTCATGAGCATCTCTCTCCTCAAAACTATAGATACTAGGATCAAAATCAATATCCATATCGTCAAAAACATGAATATCTTGATTAATAGCCTCAATAGGGTCACGAGCATCAATAAAAATCTCGATCTCATCATCACTGGCATCACTGTCATCATCATCATCAGCAAAACGAAAAACTGTATCCCGGAACTTGTCCAGAAATATCGTAATGAAAGGAAGATAGGAGTTTTTCGTTAGGTATTTGACCAAATAGGATCGTCCAATTCCTATAGAACCTATCACTAAAATACCCCGAGAGGGGGTTACAGCTAAGCGGAGCGAAAAGGGTTGTAGATCAGATGGGACATGAACACTATTAGCCCCAGACGGGGTTTGTGCATAAGTGATTGTCTGATAATGAGCAAGGAATAGCCGTCTTTCTGCTAAAGAGGATGTATCGAACTCATAATTTAGTAGATCCTTGTTATGAAGGTCAATTAAGTTTCCTAAGTAAATTTCTCCCGGTTGTTCCATCATTGGAGAATCAAAGTCATTCTTTGAGAAATGATCACTCTGAGTCAGACTCCATAAAATTCGATCAATCCTTTTTTCTGGCGTTAAGGTGGAGAACTGAATCAAGACTTCTCTTTCTTCATCCTCAACCCAATCACTGTTTGCGGCCCAGTCTTCTATCGTTTCATCAATCCAATACCCGCTCCTTTTTCTTAGCACTGAATAGATCTCTTTACTTGTATGACTTAGATATCTCGTATTTATCGAAAAAGCGAGTGGATCGAAGGGCATACTTATGAGATCGATGATCTCGACGAGCTTTTTCTTCCAATTTTTCTTCTTATTAAATCGTATTCCATCAGCATTACGCAAGAACATCTTTTGCAGAGCACCTAGAAAGAGATTAGTTAACCTGAACAACCCGAAAGAATTCGATTCAGATAGAGGATACCTATCCAGAAGTTTTCCCACCTCAATCTCAAGCATAGATGATTCCATTATCAAAGATTTGACCGTTTTGAACTCTGTCTGTAACTCACTAGCGCTCGAGAAAACAACGTAAAGATGTACCACAACGAGACTTCCAGCCACAAGAAGAAGGAAAAAGATTGCAGAGAGGAACTCCCGAAGATTTTCCGATCTCAGCTGTGTCGATCTCAATGGTGGCTTATTTTTTGGAGGAATCAGGCCATGGGACAGAACAAACTTATGCCAACACTTCCTCTGAATCGTACTTATCTTCCTCTGAATCTTACTTATCTTCCTCTGAATCTTCCTTATCAGAGTATATTGCCTCTTCCATTTTGTAAGACAAAATTGAATCTGTTTAATTCGCCCTTTTGTAACTGCTACCTCACTAATATCACTAATAATATCAATAAAAATGGATACACTATCCATAAAAATGGATACAAACTTGTTTTTGCTCTTTAGTCTCCACAATAGGTCTGAACAAATTTGTAAAAATAGAGGCTTTAGATATCTGTACCCTTGGGAAGTAAAGGCCCATGGCAGATATGTTTGGAAGAGATTCCATTTTGAGCGAGTTGAAAAAGCACTATCTCGTTGAAAGGTTCTATCCATCCGCTTTTGCTGAGCGCATTTTTTCTTTAGCCAACGACTCTCTTTGTTCCCCCTTTTGGGTGGTAAATATTTCTCAGAACATAGATTGTGAATCAAACCCATGTTTGAATTGAAATTGAGAGACTGATACAAGTTCTTCCCTTCTGAATCAGATAGATTCATATCTGAAAGAGGTTGACAATAAGTTCTTTCCAAATTGACTATTTCTCCCTCTGTTAGAGGTGTTCCAGAAATGTCTGCGATCGAGTAAATAGCTCTACGAACGAATGGATCGGATCGACTTGGAAAATGGAAAGATTTGTACAAGTTCTCCGTTTCGTCACCACTTTGTGGAAAATCCTTAGGTATGAATATGTTAGATACCTGTGACTCGATTGCTGAAAGAGTATCTCT